ATGAGATTTATGGGCACTATGTAATAGTAGGAAGTGTAAAAAAAGAAATACGTTGTATATACATTCGAACCACTCTTGGTCATATTTCTTTTTATCGAGAAATAGAAGAAGCCCTGCAGGGGTTTTGTCAAGCCTACTTATACACTATTTGAACTAAGAAGTTCGATTTCTTGATCCCCTTGCTGCTGGGAATTTTTGTCTCCCCAATTTCACTAGTATCATAATTTATGAATTTCTGCATGAATCGAGATTGAGATTTAGGAAAGGAAGTTTTCAAATCACTGACTGAAGTCCATTGTGGAATCATACTTAGCTTAGCAGAATAAATATAAGAGGTACTTATGGCAGAACGAGCCGATCTGGTCTTTCACAATAAAGTGATAAATGGAACTGCTATGAAAAGACTTATTAGCAGATTGATAGATCATTTCGGAATGGCATATACATCACATATCCTGGATCAAATAAAGACTTTGGGTTTTCATCAAGCCACTGCTACATCTATTTCATTAGGAATTGATGATCTTTTAACAATTCCTTCTAAAGGGTGGTTAGTCCAAGACGCTGAACAACAAAGTTTTATTTTGGAGAAACACTATCAGTATGGGAATGTACACGCGGTAGAAAAATTACGTGAATCCATTGAGATATGGTATGCTACCAGTGAATATTTGAGACAAGAAATGAATCCTAATTTTCGCATGACCGATCCTTATAATCCAGTACATCTAATGTCTTTTTCGGGAGCTCGGGGAAATGCATCTCAGATACACCAATTGGTAGGTATGAGAGGATTAATGTCAGATCCCCAGGGACAAATGATTGATTTACCTATTCAAAGCAATTTGCGCGAAGGGCTTTCTTTGACAGAATATATAATTTCTTGCTATGGAGCCCGAAAAGGAGTTGTTGATACTGCTGTACGAACATCGGATGCTGGATATCTGACGCGTCGACTTGTTGAAGTAGTTCAACACGTTATTGTAAGGAGAACGGATTGCGGCACTATCCGAAGTATTTCCGTGAGTTCTCAAAATGGGATGACAGAAAACATTTTTGTCCAAACATTAATGGGTCGTGTATTAGCGGATGATATATATATTGGTCCGCGGTGCCTTGCCACCCGAAATCAAGATATTGGGATTGAACTTGTTAATCGATTCATAACTTTTCGAGTACAACCAATATATATTCGAACTCCCTTTACTTGCAGGAGTACATCTTGGATCTGTCAATTATGTTATGGCCGGAGTCCCACCCATGGCGACTTGGTAGAATTGGGAGAAGCCATAGGCATTATTGCGGGTCAATCCATTGGTGAACCAGGAACTCAACTAACATTAAGAACTTTTCATACCGGTGGAGTATTCACAGGCGGTACCGCCGAACATGTACGAGCTCCTTCTAATGGAAAAATAAAATTCAACGAGTATTTAGTTCATCCCACACGTACCCGCCACGGTCATCCCGCTTTTCTATGTTCTATAAACTTGCATGTAACTATTGAGAGTCGGGATATTTTACATAATGTGAATATTCCACCAAAAAGTTTGATTTTAGTTCAAAATGATCAATATGTAGAATCAGAACAAGTGATTGCTGAGATTCGTGCCGGAACGTCCACTTTTCATTTTAGGGAGAAGGTCCGAAAACATATTTATTCTGAATCAGAAGGAGAAATGCACTGGAGTACCGATGTCCACCATGCACCGGAATATACCTATGGTAATGTTCATCTATTATCAAAAACAAGTCATTTGTGGATATTAGCTGGCGGTGCGCAGAGATCCAGTATCGTGTCATTTTCGCTTCACAGGGATCAAGATCAAACGAATCCCCGTTCGTTTTCTGTCGAAGAAGGATATATGTCGGAGCGGCATAAATTGTTGAATATTTCTGATAAAAAAGATAGGGAATTTTTGGAATATTCAAGATCTCATCGAATGCTATTTACTAGTCATTGGGATTTCATATATCCTTCTATTATCCAAGAGAATTCTTTTTTCTTGGCGAAAAAGCGAAGAAATAGATTTATCATCCCATTACAATATCATCCAGAACGAGATAAAGAACTGATACCCTGTTTTGGTATTTGTATTGAAATACCAAAGCGGGGTATTTTACGTAGAAATAGTATTTTTGCTTATTTTGATGATCCCCGATACAGAAAAAACAATTCTGGAATTACAAAATACGGGACTGTAGAGGTCAATTCAGTCACAAAAAAAGAGGACTTGATTGAATATCGAGGATCAAAAGAATTTAGCCAGAAATGCCAAATGAAAGTGGATCGTTTTTTTTTCATTCTTGAAGAAGTGCATATCTTACCAGGATCTTCGTTCATAATGGTCCGGAACAATAGTCTCATTGGAATAAATACACCACTCACTTTAAATACAAAAAGCCAAGTAGGCGGATTAGTCCGAATGGAGCGAAAAAAAAAATATATTGAACTAAAAATATTTTCCGGAGATATTTATTTTCCAGGAGAGATGGATAAGATATCCAGGCACAGCGGCATTTTGATACCGCCGGAAACAGAAAGAAAAAATTGGAAAGAATCCAAAAAACGGAAGAGTGGGATTTATGTCCAACGGATTACACCTACAAAAAAAAAGTATTTTGTTTCGGTTCGACCCGTAGTTACATATGAAATATCTGATGGGATAAATTTAGTAACACTTTTTCCTCAGGATCTCTTGCGGGAAAAAGATAATGTCCAACTTCGAGTTTCCAATTATATTCTTTATGGAAATGGCAAGTCAATTCGAGGAATTTTTCACACAAGTATTCAATTAGTTCGGACTTGCTTAGTATTGAATTGGGACCAAGAACAAAGGGGTTCTAGAGAAGAGGCTCATGCTTCCTTTGTTGAGGTAAGAGTAAATGATCTACTTCGCGATTTCCTAAAAATGGAGTTTGTCAAGTCCGCTATTTCGTATACCGAAAAAAGGTATGATAGGACAAACTTAGGATTGATTACCGATAATAGATTAGATTGCACCAATATCAATCCTTTTTATTCTAAGGCGAAGATTCAATCACTTACCCAGCATCAAGGTACTAAAGGTACTATTGGTATTGGTACATTGTTGAATCGAAATAAGGAATGCCAATCGTTGATAATTTTGTCATCGTCCAACTGTTCTCGAATTGGTCCATTTAACAGTAACGATTCGAAATATAAAGACAATATGAAAACAAAATCGAATTCCATAATTCCAATTCTGGATTTGTTGGGTCCCTTAGGTACTATTATACCCAATATAGCAAATTTTTATTCATCTTATCATTTAATAACTTATAACCAGCTATGGTTAAAGACATATTTGCTACTTAAAAATTTTAAACAGATTTTTCAAGTACTTAAATACTGTTTAATAGATGAAAATCTGAGTATTTCTAATCCCGATCCATATCCATATAGTAACATTATTTTGAATCCATTCCATTTGAGTTGGTGTTTTATCCATCACAATTATTGCGAAGAGACATCTACAATAATTAGACTTGGACAATTTCTTTCGGAAAATGTATGTCTATTCAAAGACGAACCACACGTTAAAAAATCTGGTCAAATTATAATTCTTCATGCTGACTCCTTAGTTATAAGATTAGCTAAACCTTATTTAGCCACTCCGGGAGCAACTGTTCATGGCCATTATGGAAAACTCCTTTATGAAGGAGATACCTTAGTTACATTTATATATGAAAAATCAAAATCGGGTGATATAACGCAGGGCCTTCCAAAAGTAGAACAAATCTTAGAAGTGCGTTCCATTGATTCAATATCAATGAACTTAGAAAGGAGAGTTGCAGATTGGAACGAACGTATACCAAGAATTCTGGGAACCCCCTGGGGGTTCTTGATTCGAGCTGAGTTAACCATAGCCCAAAGTCGTATCTCTTTGGTTAATAAAATCCAAAGGGTTTACCGATCCCAGGGAGTACAGATACATAATAGACACATAGAGATTATTATACGTCAAGTAACATCAAAAGTGTTGGTTTCAGAAGACGGAATGTCTAATGTTTTTTTACCTGGGGAATTGGTCGGATTGTTGCGAGCAGAACGCGCGGGGCGCGCTATGGACGAAGCGATATCTTATCGGGTAATCCTCTTGGGAATAACGAGGGCTTCTCTGAATACTCAAAGTTTCATATCCGAAGCAAGTTTTCAAGAAACCGCTCGAGTTTTAGCAAAAGCTGCTCTACGAAGCCGTATTGATTGGTTGAAAGGCCTGAAGGAGAACGTTGTTTTGGGGGGTATTATACCTGTGGGTACCGGATTCAAAAAATCGGTGCATCGTTCAAGGCAAGACAGGAGCTTTTATTTGGAAATCAAAAGAAAGAATATATTCGACTTTGAAATGAGAGATATTTTGTTTCATCATAGAGAATTGTTTTGTTCTCTCATGTAAATTCATTTTATAGAAATTGTTTGGGACATTAAGAACAATTATTTGCGCGCTTTTTTCATGATTCCTAAGAATGGATTCTTTTTTTTTTTTTTTTACTATTTTTTAATTATCTGGTCCGAGTTGGTAATAAAAAAAAAGATGAAATTAATTAAAATAAATTAAGGGTTCGGCCATGTATCAATGGTCAATTCCTGGTAAAAAGTTCCATCGGAACCTTTTTTTATTTCATGGTATCTCGTCTTTTTTGGTAAAAAGGAAGGAAATGTGTAGAAAAATGACAAGAAGATATTGGAACATAAATTTGGAAGAGATGATGGAGGCAGGAGTTCATTTTGGTCATGGTACTAAGAAATGGAATCCAAAAATGGCCCCATACATCTCTGCAAAGCGCAAAGGTATTCATATTACAAATCTCACGAGAACAGCTCGCTTTTTATCGGAAGCCTGCGATTTAGTTTTTGATGCAGCAAGTAGGGGAAAAACCTTCTTAGTTGTTGGTACAAAAAATAAAGCAGCGGATTCAGTAGCATCGGCTGCAATAAGGGCTCGGTGTCATTATGTTAATAAAAAATGGCTCGGTGGTATGTTAACGAATTGGTCTACTACGGAAACCAGGCTTCAAAAGTTCAGGGACTTAAGAGCAGAACAAAAGATGGGGAAATTCAATCGTCTTCCAAAAAGAGATACGGCAATCTTGAAGAGAAAACTATCTGCCTTGCAAACATATCTTGGTGGGATCAAATATATGACGGGGTTGCCTGATATTGTGATCATCGTTGATCAGCAAGAAGAATATACGGCTCTTCGAGAGTGTGTAATTTTGGGTATCCCAACGATTTGTTTAATCGATACAAATTCTGACCCGGATATCGCAGATATTTCAATTCCAGCCAACGATGATGCTATAGCTTCAATCCGATTGGTTCTTAACAAATTAGTATCCGCAATTTGCGAGGGTCGTTCCGGCTATATAAGAAATCGTTGATTATGATTAAGAATAAAAAAAGGATTTAGTTCATTTTTTTGAACTTCATAGGTTTATGCGCTCGGTTACGTTTATTATTTTAACTTAAATTAAATTAAAAGAAAAATGAAAAATAAAGTACAAAAAAAAGTACTTGGATTGATATTATGATGTTATGTGATTTTTTGGTATCCTAAATATAATGATTAATGATTCAAGTTAGTGAGTTGAAAAAGAGATGGTTGAATCAAAACAATTTTTTTTAAGTTTAATTTTGATCAGAGGACAATATGAATGTTATACCATGTTCCATTAAAACATTCGAAGGGTTATATGATATATCTGGTGTAGAAGTAGGTCAGCATTTCTATTGGCAAATAGGGGATTTACAAATCCACGCTCAAGTACTTATCACTTCTTGGGTAGTAATTGCTATCATATTGGGTTCAGTTACCATAGGAGTTCGGAATCCACAAATTATCCCGGCCGATGGTCAGAATTTTTTTGAATATGTCCTTGAATTTATTCGAGACTTGAGCAAAACTCAGATTGGAGAAGAATATGGTCCTTGGGTTCCTTTTATTGGAACTATGTTCCTATTTATTTTTGTTTCTAACTGGTCGGGTGCTCTTTTACCTTGGAAAATCATCCAGTTACCTCATGGCGAGTTAGCTGCGCCCACAAATGATATAAATACTACTGTTGCTTTAGCTTTACTCACCTCAGTCGCATATTTTTATGCGGGTCTCACAAAAAGGGGGTTGGGTTATTTTGGGAAATACATTCAACCAACCCCAATACTTTTACCAATTAACATCCTAGAGGATTTCACAAAACCCTTATCTCTTAGTTTTCGACTTTTCGGGAATATATTGGCTGATGAGTTAGTAGTTGTTGTTCTTGTTTCTTTAGTTCCTTTAGTGGTTCCTATACCTGTGATGTTTCTTGGATTATTTACAAGTGGTATTCAAGCTCTTATTTTTGCAACGTTAGCCGCGGCTTATATAGGTGAATCCATGGAGGGTCATCACTGATTAGCTTTCAAAATAGTTTTTTTTTTCTTTATTCCAATTTATTTCATGCATATAATCCAATTGGCTGTAAAACATAATAAATATGTAGGACTATAACCACCTTCCAGTTGTAGGAAAAAAGGTGGGCCTTTTTTACAGAATTCTAGGTTGTAAAGCTGATTATAATACTAGATATATAATTATAATACTAGATATATATATATATGTCTACTCCTGTCTATGCTTCAAGGCGGAATTCTGTAATCCTATTCCATATTATATATCATATATATATATATATTCTATAATATTAATATTCTCTAATATTAATATATTAATATATCGATATTAATATATCATATCGGTAGTTTATGTTATGAAAGAAAAAAGGATCTATATGATATTAGAGTGATATTCTCTATTTTATTTACTAGTTAGAATTATATAGTACTATCCTATCATAGCAAACTTTTATGATAATCATAATTCTATTAGAATTTTAATTCTATTATTCTTATTCTTTAATATTTATTAAAAATTTTAATTTAAATATTTATTATAAAATATTTATTATAAATAAAAATAAAAGTTAACTAAATCATAGTTAAAATCATTTAAATTTTAATAAAGATATATTAATCTTAAATAAAAATATAACCAATATATTTTTTATTGATTAATATTGCATTGATTGCAGCGCGAGCTGTGCTGCATTTAGAGGATTTAGATAGATTTGAGTATAAGTCTTTCTTTTTAGTCTGTGATTTTGAAAAAAAAAAAGAAATTTAAACTCAATACACTCAATACAATAGTAAAGAACCGGGAATTGAATGAAGGGTTGGTTCGAAACAAAGAAATACAATAACAGGGACTGTATTTGTATAAGAATCCATGAATCGGGGGCGGAAACTAAAAACAAAAACAAGTTCTAAGGGTTCGGTTCGGCAATTCAGAAATATTATTATTGCATATTCCAATTCGGGGTTTTTAGTTACTGCTCTCATTAACTCTTAATGAGAAAAATTTTAATAATAATTCCTTGGTTGATTGTATCATTAACTATTTCTTTTTTTGCGAGGAACTTACCATGAATCCACTGATTTCTGCTGCTTCCGTTATTGCTGCTGGATTGGCCGTAGGGCTTGCTTCTATTGGACCTGGGGTTGGTCAAGGTACTGCTGCGGGACAAGCTGTAGAGGGTATTGCGAGACAACCAGAAGCAGAGGGTAAAATACGAGGTACTTTATTGCTTAGTCTAGCTTTTATGGAAGCTTTAACAATTTATGGACTGGTCGTGGCATTAGCGCTTTTATTTGCAAATCCTTTTGTTTAATCCTAATAAATGGAAAAAGTACCTTAACATAAACATATTTTTTATTTATCTTAATTTTTTTTTAACTATTAAATTTTTAACTTAATTCAGAATTGCTCTTTGCTTCTTAAAATTATATTACATTAACGCTCTGGTTCTACAATTATTTTTGAGGCTCCGGTCACAGGAAGGATTAATTTGAGGATGCGGAATTCCCGGATTTACTTGCTTTCTTCTCTGTGCTTACCTTAGAATTTTTTACTTTTTTGAAGCCATTGAACAAACAAAATATTTTACCATTGAGCTAACACTTAAGGCGTTTTCAATAAGTTTTCAATAAGAAACTTGATTTCTTATTATATTAGGCTTAATTATATTAGGATTGGGAAACTCCAATAAAAAAAAAAAAAAGAAAAATATTTCAAATAAAACAAAGAAAAAAAATTACTAGATTCAATATATTTCTATTTCCATTAATTAAGTAGAAATTCATAAAAAGAAATCGATCAAAAAGGGGATAAGCGAAGTGATACAAAAAGAACTTACTTTGTTCTTTGTTAGTCCTATCTATAAGAGGATAGCATATGAAAAAAGAGGAGAGCATATGAAAAATATAACCGATTCTTTCGTTTCCTTGGGCCACTGGCCATCTGCCGGAAGTTTCGGGTTTAATACCGATATTTTAGCAACAAATCTAATAAATCTAAGTGTAGTACTTGGTGTATTGATTTTTTTTGGAAAGGGAGTGTGTGCGAGTTGTGTATTTTAAAAATAAGTTGGATCCATCCAGCTGCACTTTCTTTATAGAAAAAGGGGAAAAGGTGCATGATCTCGACGAATTACTTCTGAAAATTTTAATAAATCATATGTAAGAACCATAGCATTTCGTAACTTATTGGTAAATCTACTTTGATTCTCTATCAACCAATAACATGAGACCATTAACATGGTTAAAGCTAAACTGTTTAAAGTCCAGGCAAAACATGGTATTCTTTCTACCAATACTTGAGTTTCAATAGTCAAGTGGTTAAAAAAAGAATAGTTGGTAATTTATCTGATATACAACACTCATATCGATAAAATTTTTGAGCTCCTAATAGAAAGGGGGAACTTTCGCCTTGTCCTTTTTATCCAATGCCGAATGGACGACCTACGTATAAAAAAGAGGAATTTTTTGATTTGAAGAAAAAAGAAAGAAAATTTCAAAAAAAAAAAATGAAATAAATTAAAGAAAAAATACAAATAAAGAAACAACTTTGCTGACAATTATCGATTTTTGTTTTGTTTGTTCTAGTCTAGTCAGAAGAGTCCTCCTGGTCTTGTATCCGTTTGATATGTCTGAATACAAACAAAATAGAAAAGAGAGGGTAGGCTCATTACATTTAATATGGGTCATACAAAATGATATGATCCTATAAAAAAAATTGAGCGTGAGAGCCAAATGAATCGAAAGATTCATGTTTGGTTCGGGAAGAGATCACGGAAGTTGTAAAATTTATGGGAATATAATCTACTTTCATTAACTGATTTATTAGATAATCGAAAACAGAGGATTTTGAGTACTATTCAAAATTCGGAAGAATTACGTAAAACGGCTATTGAGCAACTTGATAGAGCCCGAACTCGTTTACGTAAAGTGGAAATGGAGGCAGATGAGTATCGAATGAATGGATACTCTGAAATAGAACGAGAAAAAGAGAATTTGATTAATGAAACTTCTAATAGTTTGGAAGTATTAGAAAATTACAAAAATGAAATCCTTTATCTTGAACAACAAAGAGCAATTAATCAGGTCCGACAACGAGTTTTCCAACAAGCCTTACAGGGAGCTCTCGAAACATTGAATAGTTGCTTGAATAGTGAGTTACATTTCCGTACGGTCCGTGCTAATATTGGTGTTCTCGGAACCATGGAACAAAAAATAGATTAGCTCTTCAAATTTCACTTATAGTTTAGGTATTATTTTTTTTTCTTTTGCTTCCGAAAAGGGATAAAGAAACACTAATGGTAACCTTTCGACCCGACGAAATTAGTAATATTATTCGTGAGCGTATTGAACAATATAATAGAGAAGTAAAAATTGTGAATACCGGTACCGTACTTCAAGTAGGTGACGGTATTGCTCGTATTCATGGTCTTGATGAAGTAATGGCGGGCGAATTAGTAGAGTTTGAAGAGGGTACAATAGGCATTGCTCTTAATTTGGAATCAAACAACGTTGGTGTTGTATTAATGGGGGATGGTTTGATGATACAAGAGGGAAGTTCCGTAAAAGCAACAGGAAGAATTG